CAGTGGCGTGTGATTTGTTTCTGTTGGTATGGGGGTCAATAAGTCAATAGGGGGGTATTAGAGATGAAAAACGTTCATCTATAGATAGATTCAAAATTAAAGTGTTATGCCCGTGTTTTAGTAATCTGTTACTTAGGTTGGTTGGTTTTACTAAGTTTAGATGTACTGGCTTCAATTGTGTGTTATATGCATCTAGCTCTGTTTTTGGGGTTTGGCAGAGCAATAGTAGGCGCATTGTATATTCGTTGGAGTTAACGGGGGGTAAGGGGGGTTTGTTCTAGTTAACTTTGTATCTATTTAACGTAATGTACATGTACTTATGTGTACGTGTACGTGTACGTACGTGTGTACGTGTACGTGTACGTGTACGTGTACGTACGTGTGTACGTGTGCGTGTACGTGTACGTACGTGTGTACGTGTGCGTGTACGTGTACGTGCGTGTGCGTGTGCGTACGTGTACGTACGTGTGTACGTGCGTGTGCGTGTGCGTACGTGTACGTACGTGTGTACGTGCGTGTGCGTGTGCGTACGTGTACGTACGTGTGTACGTGCGTGTGCGTGTGCGTACGTGTACGTACGTGTGTACGTGCGTGTGCGTGTGCGCGTGTACGTGTGTACGTGTACGTAACGTAACTATGTCCCGCTACCATGGATTAAAATGCGCCTCATGGTTGTATGATGTTGGTAAATGATATTAATTAAGTCCAGCTACAAGTTATTTGACTGCGTCGAGACCTTTACGGTCATAGCTGAGTGATACCGCTTTCCCCCCTAAAAATTTAAAAGATACCAAATGCATGACACCACAGTTATGTGTGATCATGGGCTGATTAGTCATTAGTCCATCGAGATGTCCCATTTGAAGGGTTAGTAGGATTGGATTCTAGAACTTTCATGGCCCTGAAGTAAGAACCAGATGCCAGGTATAGTTTCAGTATAGAAACCCCCACATGTTATGGGCCCGGAGCGAGGTTTAGGTACACGTTTCACAAGGGTTGCTGATTTCCCGAGGCATGGTGATTAAGGCTCTTGGACTAGGTGAAATGCATTCATCTATGGACGATTACGCTTAGAATTTGGTGTTACAACTGTATGTCGTACATGTAAGATCAACCATTCTATGTACATGCTTATATGCATGGGGCAAACCATTAATGCACGATATACATAGGGGGTCTGAGGATGGGGGGGAGCATACAATGCACGAAGTACATAGGCCAGGTGCGTGAATACTGTGATAGCACAGTAAGATGGCATTATTATATGAATTGAGGAGTGAAGGAGGATTGGGTGGACGTCAGGGAATAGTTTAATTAGAATGTCAGCTTTGGGTGCTGGTGGTGGGGTTGTTTGCCTCTTCCTTGAGTCTTAGGGAGGGTTATGTCCTCCATTTTTGGTTTACAAGACCAAGGTAATATAGTATACTACAAAGACTCTTCATTTTAGGATGTTATTTTCGATGATGCTGGCAATGGGTATGAGTACTAAGAGGATTATAAAGTATAGAATTGAGGCTAGTTGACCAATGGTAATATAGGGGTGTTCGACTGGTTGTCCTCCGATTCATGTCAGTGTAAGTAGGTCTGCTACTAGAAGTCAGAATAGGCATTGGCTGATGGGCCGGAACATCATTCCTCGTTGTTTTGATGTGTGGAGTAGGGGTATGATGGCGAGGATAAGAATGGAGAGTACTAGGGCTAGTACTCCTCCTAGTTTGTTGGGGATGGATCGTAAGATTGCGTAGGCGAATAGGAAGTATCATTCGGGTTTGATATGTGGTGGGGTGCTTAGGGGATTGGCAGGGATGTAGTTGTCGGGGTCTCCTAATAGGTCGGGTGAGAATAGCACTAATAGTGTTAGGACTAGAATGAGGAGTAGAGCTCCTAGGATATCTTTAATTGTATAGTACGGGTGGAATGGGATTTTGTCTGAGTCGGATGTGATCCCGGAGGGGTTGTTTGATCCTGTTTCGTGTAGGAATAGTAGGTGGACTGCTGCTAGTGCTAATACTACGAATGGTAGGATGAAATGGAAGGCGAAGAATCGTGTTAAGGTTGCTTTGTCTACTGAAAATCCTCCTCAGATTCATTGTACAAGGTCGGTTCCGATATAGGGGATTGCTGATAGTAGATTGGTAATGACTGTTGCTCCTCAAAATGATATTTGTCCTCACGGTAGGACGTAGCCCATGAATGCTGTAGCTATGACGGTGAATAAGAGGATAATGCCGATGTTTCATGTCTCTGTGAATGTGTAGGAGCCATAATACAGCCCTCGTCCTACATGCATGTATAGGCAGATGAAGAATATGGAAGCTCCATTTGCGTGAAGATAACGGATGATTCAGCCGTAGTTTACGTCCCGGCAGATGTGGGTTACTGATGAGAAGGCTGTGGTTGTGTCTGAGGTGTAATGTATGGCTAGGAATAAGCCTGTTAAGATCTGTAGGATTAGGCAGATTCCGAGAAGAGATCCAAAGTTTCATCATGCTGAGATATTTGATGGTGTGGGTAGGTCGATAAATGAGCTGTTGATAATTTTTATTAGTGGATGGGTTTTTCGGATGTTGGTCATTAGTGTTCTCATAGTTGAATTACAACGATGGCTTTTCATGTCATTGGTCATGGTTAGATTCCATGTGGGAATAATGATGACATATATTGTGTTTATTTTAAGTATTATTTTTGTTATTAGTTTTGTGGGATTTTCTTCTAAGCCTTCTCCTATTTATGGCGGGCTTGTCTTGATTATTAGTGGAGCCGTTGGTTGTGGCATTGTATTGAGTTTTGGAGGGTCTTTTTTAGGTCTAATAGTTTTTTTGATTTACTTGGGAGGTATGCTTGTTGTTTTTGGTTATACGACTGCTATGGCTACTGAGCAGTATCCTGAAGTCTGGGTTTCTAATAAGGCTGTGTTGGGTGCGTTTGTTATGGGCTTGTTATCAGAGCTACTGCTTGCTTGCTATATTTTAAAGGATGACGAGGTTAGTGTTGTATTTGAGTTTAATGGTATGGGTGATTGGGTGATTTATGATACAGGGGATTCTGGATTTTTTAGTGAGGAGGCTATGGGTATTGCAGCTCTATATAGTTATGGTACTTGGTTAGTTATTGTGACTGGGTGATCTCTTCTTATTGGGGTACTGGTGATCATGGAGGTTACTCGTGGGAATTAATTATTATTAGGGCCAGGATTAAGGTGATGGTGAAGGAGAGGAAATATAGTTTAATTAGGCCTTTTTGATTGGAGATAGTGACTGATGATTTTATGTGAAAGTAAGAGATGGATTTTGGTAATGCACTTTCTAGCCAGATTGCATCTAGTAGTGTTGAGGCCAGTTTCTGGCTTGCTGATAAGTTTACTATCGGTATGTAGCGGTGGATAATAGTGGGGAAGTATCCGAGGAGGTTGGAGAATTTAAATAGGTTTGATGGGTGTTTGAGTTTAAGGCTTTGTGAAGTGAGGTTCAGTTCCAGTGCTAGGATGAAGCCCAGAAGTGTTACGGTCAGGGCTGTTAGTTTTAGGTAATGGGGTATGGTTATTTGTGGAGTGGAGGTGGGTGTAATGTTGTAGGAGATTAAGTACCCTGCAAAAATGCTTCCTAGTAGGAGGCGTTTAATGGAATTAATTAGGAGTGGGCTATTCTCGTTGATTGTAATTATGGGGTTAAATCGAGGCTGACCTAGGAGTGCGAAGAATATAATTCGAGTGCTGTAGGCTGCTGTTATGGATGTGGCGACGAGGGTTAGTAATAGGGCTCAGGCGTTGGTATACGACGTGTTGGCAGTTTCGATGATTAGGTCTTTGGAGTAGAATCCTGTGAGGAAGGGCATTCCTGTAAGTGCTAAGCTTCCTACAATTAATGAGGTAGTGGTGAATGGCAGTACTTTGTATAAACCTCCCATTTTTCGAATATCTTGCTCATCGTTTAGGCTGTGAATGATAGATCCGGAGCATATAAATAGTATAGCTTTGAAAAATGCGTGAGTGCAGATGTGTAGGAATGCCAGATGTGGTTGGTTGATACCGATTGTGACGATTATGAGTCCTAGTTGGCTTGAGGTTGAGAATGCGATGATTTTCTTGATGTCGTTTTGGGTGAGTGCACAGATTGCTGTGAATAGGGTGGTGATAGCCCCTAGGCATAGGGTGGTTGTTTGTACTATCGTGTTGTGTTCTATTAGAGGGTGAAATCGAATTAGGAGGAAAACTCCTGCTACGACCATGGTACTTGAATGGAGTAGGGCGGATACTGGGGTGGGTCCTTCTATGGCTGAAGGCAGTCATGGGTGAAGCCCGAATTGAGCTGATTTTCCAGTTGCTGCTAGGAGGAGGCCTATAAGTGGCATATTTAGGTTGTTGTGGTGGGAAATGAAGATCTGTTGAAGTTCCCATGTGTTTAGATTAATTAAGAATCATGCTATGGCTATGATAAAGCCTACGTCTCCAATGCGATTATAGAGGACTGCCTGGAGGGCGGCTGTATTTGCGTCGGTTCGTCCGTGTCATCACCCGATGAGAAGGAATGATATGATACCCACTCCTTCTCAGCCGATGAATAGTTGAAATAGGTTGTTTGCGGTAACTAAAATCATCATGGTGATGAGGAATATTAGTAGGTATTTGAAGAATCGGTTGATGAAAGGATCTGAGTGTATGTATCATATTGAAAATTCTATAATGGATCATGTAACGAAGAGGGCCACAGGTACGAAAATTATGGAAAAATGGTCTAGTTTAAAGCTAAGTGTAAGTTTTATGGTTTGAATTGTTATTCAGTGTCAGTTTGAGATAATTATCTCTTGCCCTGAGTAGATGAATATTGTTGTGGGGATCATACTGATTATGAAGGCGTATGAAATGGTGGTTTTTACGTATTGTGGGTAAAGCTTGTTTTTGTAGATTGAGGTGCTGGTTAAGACGATTGGGAGTGTTAGTATGAATAGTGTTGTGATGATAGAGGAAGCGAATAAGTTAATTACTTTTATTTGGAGTTGCACCAATTTTTTGGTTCCTAAGACCAATGGATTACTTCTATCCTTTAAAAGTTGAAAAAGCCACGTTTTTATACGTGGGGGCATGAATTAGCAGTTCTTGCATTCTTTTTCGGTAAATAAAAAGGTTTGAGCTTTTATCATTAGATTCACAATCTAATATCTTTTTTAGACTATATTTACAGTAGATGGGTCCTAGAATGATTTTGGGGTTGAGTGATAGTAGTAGTAGGGGCATTAGGTGGAGCGTTATTAGGGCGTTTTCTCGTGTGAATGAGGGTTTGATGTTTTTGATGTGATAGGTATATTTGCCGCGTTGCGTGGTAATTAGTATGTACAGTGAATATAGGGCGGTAATGATGATGTTGGTTCCTATTAGGATGATAGTAATGTTGGATCATGAAAATGAGGCTATTACTACGAATAGTTCTCCAATTAGATTGATGGTAGGCGGAAGTGCCAGGTTGGTAAGACTTGCCAATAGCCATCAGGCTGCTATTAAGGGAAGGAGCACTTGCAGTCCGCGTGCGAGGATTATAGTTCGACTATGGGTGCGTTCGTAGTTGGAGTTGGCTAGGCAGAATAATACGGATGATGTTAAACCGTGGGCGATTATCAGGGCTGTTGCTCCTATGTAACTTCATGGTGTTTGGATGAGGATTGCTACGATGACTAGGGCTATGTGACTGACAGAGGAATACGCAATTAGGGATTTCAGGTCTGTTTGGCGTAAGCAGATGGAGCTAGTTATGATTATGCCTCATAATGATAGTATTATGAAGGGGTATGCCATGAAGCTTGTTAGTGGGCTTAGTAGTGCTGTAATTCGTATCATGCCATAGCCTCCTAGTTTTAGAAGTACTGCGGCCAGTACCATGGACCCAGCGATGGGTGCTTCTACGTGGGCTTTAGGCAGTCATAGGTGGAGGCCGTATAGGGGTATTTTTACTATGAATGCCATTATACATGCTAATCATAGGAGGGTGTTAGATCAGGAGTTTGGTAGGGGCTGGGCTCAGAGTTGGATTATTAGGAGGTTTAATGTACCTATATTGTTTTGGATGAATAGAAGGGCTACTAGCAAGGGCAAAGATCCTACTAGAGTATAAAATAGGAAGTACGTTCCTGCATTTAGGCGTTCTGTCTGGTTTCCTCATCGGGTAATAATAATTAGAGTAGGTACTAGGGTTGCTTCAAATAGAATGTAAAATATGATTAGTTCTGTAGCGGTAAATGTTATGATTAGGAATAGTTGTAGTAGGATTAGTATTGTAATGTAAAGTTTTTTCCGGACTAGTGGCTCTTTTGATAGGTGAAATTGGCTAGCTATAAGTATCAGGGGTAGCAATCATGTTGTGAGTGCTAATAGGGGAGCTGATAGGGAGTCTGTGAAAAATAGTAGGGACAGGCTTATGCAATTGTCACCGAGTTGATTTAGGAAGGACAGGCTGATAAGGCTGATTAGTAGGCTATAGGTTGTCGTGTTGATTCAGATCATGTTAGGTTTTGATATTCACGTTAGGGGTATAAGTATTATGGTGGGGATAATGATTTTTAGCATTGTAGGAGGTTCAGATTTTGTACGTAGTCGGTTCCGTATGTGTTGGACACTGTTACTAGGAGTGACAGTCCTAGGGCTGCTTCACAAGCAGCGAAGACGAGAAGGATAATGGGGGCTATGCTAGCTAGTGTAAAATGGTTGTTCAGGATTGTTGCTGTTATTATTACAAATAATGATAATATCATACCCTCTAGGCAGAGTAGGGAGGATATCAGGTGGGATCGGTATATAAGTAGTCCTATAAGAGATATAATGAAGGCCAAGAAGATGTTGGCATATACTATGGACATTTGATAATTATGATATAAGTCATAATCTAATGAGTCGAAATCATTTGTTTTGGGTTAAACTAATTATCATATTCTGTTCATTCTAGTCCCTTTTCAGTTCATTCGTAGGCTAGGCTTGCGGCTAGGAGAGAGATGAGTAGTAGTGCTATGGTAAGTATGGTGGTTAGGTTATCTGTGTGCGATGCTCATGGAAGTGGGAGGAGTAGGGCAATTTCTAGGTCGAATAGTAGGAATGTGATGGCTACTAGAAAGAATTTTATGGAGAAGGGTAGGCGTGCTGATCCTATGGGGTCGAATCCACATTCGTAGGGGCTGGCTTTTTCTGAGTATGTATTTAGCTGAGGGAGTCAGAATGCAATTAGTACGAGTAGAGAGGCCAGGGCTGTGTTGGTAAATAGGGTTAATGCTATGTTTATTGCTTCTTTCTGGATTTAACCAGAGCTGGTTGATTGGAAGTCAACTATACTAATTATACTAAGGAAGCAAGATCCTCATCAATAGATAGATACGTATAGGAATAGTCACACTACGTCTACGAAATGTCAGTATCAGGCGGCGGCTTCAAAGCCGAAATGGTGGTTAGATGTGAAGTGAAATTTTAGCTGTCGTATGAAGCATACAATTAAGAAAGTTGAACCGATGATTACGTGCAGTCCATGGAATCCTGTTGCCATGAAGAAGGTAGAGCCGTAAATTCCGTCGGAGATTGTGAAAGGAGTTTCATAGTGTTCTGAGGCTTGTAGTAATGTGAAGTAAACGCCTAGGGAGATGGTAATGAATAGTGCTTGAAGTATGTGCTTGCGGTTTCCTTCTATTAGGCTATGGTGAGCTCAGGTAATTGATACTCCTGAGGCTAAAAGGACGGAAGTATTTAGAAGTGGGACTTCTATAGGGTTTAGAGGAGTAATACCTGTGGGTGGTCAGCATCCTCCCAGCTCGGGGGTGGGTGCTAGGCTGGAGTGGTAAAAGGCTCAGAAAAAACCGGCGAAGAAGAATACTTCTGATACGATGAAGAGGATCATACCGTATCGCAAGCCTTTTTGGACAATTGGAGTATGGTGACCTTGGAATGTACTTTCTCGGACAATGTCTCGTCATCATTGGTATATAGTCAGGGTGTTGGTAGTGAGGCCTAGCATCAGTAGGTATATTGAGTTAAAGTGGAATCACATGATTAGGCCGGATGTCATGAGAAGGGCTGAGAGGGCTCCTGTTAGGGGTCATGGACTGGGGTTGACTATATGGTATGCATGGGTTTGGTGGGTCATTAGGTATTGTCATGTAGATATAGGCTTACTAGCAGTGTGAAGACATAGGCTTGAATGAGGGCTACGGCAAATTCAAGGATAGTAAGCAGGATAAGGATGATGAAAGTAATGAATGCTGTAGTGGTGCTAATGTCTATAAGGGCGAGGGTAGCTCCTCCGATTAGGTGGATTAGTAGGTGACCTGCAGTAATATTGGCCGTTAGTCGTACGGCTAAGGCTATGGGTTGAATGAATAGGCTAATAGTTTCGATGATCACTAGCATCGGAATGAGGGGTAGAGGTGTTCCTTGGGGTAGGAAGTGGGCTAGGGATGCTTTTGTTTTGTGTCGAAAACCTGTGATGACTGTTCCTGCTCATAGGGGGATAGCCATTCCTAGGTTTATGGATAGTTGGGTGGTAGGGGTGAATGAGTGTGGTAGGAGGCCTAGCAGGTTAGTGGATCCAATAAATAGAATAAGTGAAATAAGTATAAGTGCTCATGTCTGTCCTTTATGGTTATGGATTGACAACATTTGTTTTGACGTTAATTGGATTAGCCACTGTTGAATTGAGGTGAGGCGATTATTGATTAGTCGGTCAGGAGATGGAAATAGGATGCTTGGGAATAAGACAATTAGGACTACGATAGGAAGACCTATTATTGTAGGGGTAGCGAAAGAGGCGAATAGATTTTCGTTCATTTTTCTTCTCAGGGTGCACTGTTTTTTAATAGTAGCGCGTGTTTTGGTTCTGGGTTTGTTGGGAAGTAGTGTTTAGAGACTTTTAGCTGAAACGTGATGAATAGGGTTAGGATTATGGATAAGATTATGATGAGTCAAGTTGATGTATCTAACTGTGGCATTTCATTAAGGAGAGGTTAGAGTACTCTCAGTCTTTAACTTAAAAGGTTAATGCTATATAGCTTCTTAATGATTAAAGCATTGAGGTAGATCACTTCTCGAAGTGGGATAGTGGGACCAATTCAAGGACGATAGGTATGAAGCTATGGTTTGAACCACAGATTTCTGAGCATTGACCGTAGTACAGTCCTGGTCGTATGGCTATTAGGGTTGTCTGGTTTAGTCGTCCTGGGATAGCGTCAGTTTTTAGTCCTAGAGACGGTACGGCTCATGAGTGGAGTACATCTTCTGATGAGATTAGTATGCGGATTGTTATTTCTATTGGGAGGACTACTCGGTTGTCTACTTCTAGCAGTCGTAGTTCTCCGGGCTTTAGCTCTTGTGTAGGGATCATGTATGAGTCAAAGTTCAGGTCTTCGTAGTCTGTGTATTCATAGCTTCAGTATCACTGATGTCCTATAGTTTTTACGGTCAAGGAAGGATTATTGATCTCGTCCATTATGTAGAGGATTCGCAATGATGGTAGGGCAATGAGGATTAAGATGATAGCGGGTAGGATTGTTCATACTGTTTCCACTTCTTGTGCGTCTATTGTACTTGTGTGGGTAAGTTTCGTGGTTAGCATGAGTGAAATAATGTAGAGTACTAATGAGCTAATTAGAAATACAATTATTAATGTGTGATCATGGAAGTGTAGTAACTCCTCTATAATGGGAGAGGTTGCATCTTGTAGGCCTATTTGTAGGGGGTATGCCATGGAGGCATAAAGGGTTTCCACCTATAATTTAACTTTGACAAAGTTATGTAATTTTTACTAATGCCTCCTGATTGAGAAAGACATAAGGGTTATGGTGTTGGCTTGAAACCAGTTTCAGAGGGTTCGACTCCTTCCTTTCTTATTTTAGTACGACGTAAGTGGGCTCTTCAAATGTGTGATAAGGAGGGGGACATCCATGCAGTCATTCGATATTAGTTGTAGTTAATTCAACTGCTGCTACTTCTCGCTTAGATGCGAAAGCTTCTCAGATTATGAATACTATTAATATCACCGCTGTGAGTGAAATGAATGAGCCCATAGAGGAGACTGTATTTCATGTCGTGTAGGCGTCTGGATAGTCGGAGTATCGTCGAGGTATTCCTGATAGACCTAGGAAGTGTTGGGGAAAGAATGTTATGTTGACTCCTACGAACATGATTGTGAAGTGAATTTTTGCTCAAGTGTCGTCGAGTGTATAGCCCGAGAATAGGGGGAATCAATGGACAAATCCGCCCATAATAGCGAATACTGCTCCTATTGATAAAACATAATGGAAATGTGCTACTACATAGTATGTGTCATGAAGGACAATGTCTAGTGATGAGTTGGCTAGTACGATACCTGTGAGGCCCCCCACTGTAAATAGGAAGATAAAGCCCAGGGCTCATAATATGGCTGGAGATCACTTGATATTGCCCCCATGAAGGGTAGCTAGTCAGCTGAATACTTTAACTCCTGTCGGAATTGCAATAATTATAGTGGCTGAAGTGAAGTATGCTCGTGTGTCGACGTCCATCCCTACAGTGAATATATGGTGGGCTCATACAATGAAGCCCAGGAAGCCGATGGACATTATTGCTCAAACTATTCCTATATAACCAAAAGGTTCTTTTTTCCCTGAATAGTAGGTGACAATGTGTGAGATTATTCCGAATCCTGGTAGGATTAGAATATACACTTCGGGATGCCCGAAGAATCAGAATAGATGTTGATACAGGATAGGATCACCTCCTCCGGCAGGGTCGAAGAATGTTGTATTCAGGTTTCGGTCTGTAAGTAACATGGTGATGCCAGCTGCTAGGACTGGTAGTGACAATAGCAGGAGCACTGCCGTGATTAATACGGATCACACGAACAGTGGAGTTTGGTATTGAGACATTGCAGGGGGTTTTATATTAATAATGGTGGTGATGAAGTTGATAGCCCCAAGAATAGATGATACACCTGCCAAATGGAGGGAGAAAATCGTTAGATCTACAGATGCCCCTGCATGAGCCAGGTTCCCAGCTAGGGGAGGATAAACGGTTCACCCGGTCCCGGCACCTGCTTCTACTATAGAGGAGGCCAGTAGTAGTAGGAAGGATGGTGGTAAGAGTCAGAAACTTATGTTGTTTATTCGGGGGAATGCTATATCAGGAGCTCCAATTATTAGGGGCACTAGTCAGTTCCCAAAGCCCCCAATTATGATGGGCATTACTATGAAGAAAATTATTACAAATGCATGGGCGGTGACAATTACGTTGTAAATTTGGTCATCTCCTAGTAGGGCGCCAGGTTGTCCTAGTTCTGCGCGGATTAAGAGACTAAGGGCGGTGCCTACCATTCCAGCTCATGCGCCAAACAGCAAATAAAGAGTGCCAATATCCTTATGATTTGTGGAAAATAACCATCGATTTATGAACATAGGTAAAATGGCTGATAAGAGCATTAGACTGTAAATCTAACTATGGGGGTTTGAGTCTCCCTTTTACCAAGTCCTGTGGTGAATGTCACGTTGAATTGCAAATTCAAAGAAGCAGCTTCAACCCTGCCGGGGCTTCTCCCGCCTTTTTTTCCTACGCGGCGGGAGAAGTAGATTGAAGCCAGTTGACTAGGGTTTTTAGCTGTTAACTAAAGTTTCGTGGGATAGAGGCCCACCGATCTAGTAAGGGCTTAGCTTAATTAAAGTAGTTGATTTGCATTCAGTTGATGTAAGATAGAGTCTTGCAGTCCTTAGGTCGATTTGCAGAGATTAAGTTAGTAATACTTACTTAGGGCTTTGAAGGCCCTTGGTCTTTTTAGCCTAAATCTCTATTCTAAGATAGATATTATTGGGGTTATGGGGAGTAGTATGGTCGAGATGATGATTAGTGGTGGTAGAAGGATAATTTTTTTTGCACTTTCGAATTGTCACTTTATTTTTATGTTGTTTACTGAGGGGAACATGGTTAGTGCTGTGGTGTAGGATAGGCGTATGTAGAAGTATAGGTTTAATAGTGCTGTGATGGCCATGAATGTTGGTAGAATAATTATATCATTTTTTGTTAGTTCTTGAATGATTATTCATTTGGGCGCGAAACCTGATAGAGGTGGGAGGCCTCCTAGTGATATTATTAGTACTAGGATTAGTGATGTCATGAGCGGTAGTTTATTTCATGTGTTCGATAGTGATAGTGTCGTCGTGGATGAGTTGTGTATGAATAGTATGAATGTGCTTAGGGTTATTGCAATGTAGATTGTGAGGTTTAGGATTATTAGGGTAGGGTTGTATGTTAGAATGGCAGCTATTCATCCTATGTGGGCGATTGATGAGTAGGCTAGGATTTTTCGGAGTTGGGTTTGATTTAGTCCTCCTCAGCCTCCGATCAGTACTGATGCGATTGCTATGGTAATTAATAGTTTGGGGTTAATGGATGGTGAAATTTGATAGAGAACGGATAGTGGTGCAATTTTTTGTCATGTGAGTAGGATTATGCCTGAGGATAGTGAGATTCCTTGTGTCACTTCAGGCACTCAGAAGTGGAAGGGGGCTATGCCGAGTTTTATTGTTAGAGCAATGGTTACTAGGCCTGATGCGATGGGGTTGGGGATTTTTGAGATTGTTCATTCTCCCGAGAATGTCAGGTTGATAATAATGCCCATCATTAGGAGTATAGATGCGGTGGCTTGTGTTAGGAAATATTTTGTGGATGCTTCTGTGGCTCGTGGGGTATGGGTTTTTATCAGGATTGGGATAACCGCTAGCATGTTTATTTCAAAGCCAATTCAGATCAGTAGCCAATGGGAGCTCGTGAGGACGATTATGGTCCCTGATATAACGGTTGATATAATGATGATGAGGATAGGGGGTTTTATTAGTACGGGAAGGGAATAAACCAACATTTTCGGGGTATGGGCCCGATAGCTTATTTAGCTGACCTTACTTTAGAATATGGTGTATTTGGGTAGCACGGAGATTTTTGAATTCTTAGGATTAGGTTCGATTCCTATTGTTCTAGAAATAAGAGGGTTTAAACCTCTATTATTTACTCTATCAAAGTAACTCTTTTGTCAGACATATTTCTTATGTTTGAGGGGGAATGCTTGCTGAGATGATGGGTAGGGTTACATGTCATATACATAGGGCTAGTGTAAGGGGTAGGAAGTTTTTTCATAGAAGATGTATTAGTTGGTCGTATCGGAATCGTGGGTACGATGCCCGAATTCATAGGAATAGAATTGTCAGTGCCAGGGTTTTTACGGTAAAGTTGATGACGTATAGTTCAGGTATATATGGGTTGTGAAATGCCCCGAAGAATAAGAGGGTCGTGAGGATGTTTATTATGATGATGTTAGCGTATTCTGCTAAGAAGAATATAGCGAATGGGCCTGCTGCGTACTCTACGTTGAATCCTGAGACGAGTTCTGATTCTCCTTCCGTGAGGTCAAATGGGGCACGGTTGGTTTCTGCTAGGGTGGAGATAAATCATATTATGGCTAGTGGTCATGCGGGAAAGATTAGTCATAAGTGTTCTTGAGTAATGATTAGTGTGGATAGGGTGAAGGATCCGTTTATTAGTAGGACTGATAGAAGGATAATGGCTAGGGTCACTTCGTATGAGATTGTTTGGGCTACGGCTCGTAAGGCTCCGATTAGGGCGTATTTTGAGTTTGAAGCCCATCCGGATCATAGGATTGAGTAGACAGCTAGGCTTGATATTGCTAGTATGAATAACACTCCTAGGTTTATATTGATGAGGGGGTATGGTATGGGCAGGGGGACTCATATAGTTAGGGCTAAGGCTAAGGCTAGAATAGGGGCTATAATGAATATGGTTGTGGAAGATGTCAGTGGTCGTAGGGGTTCTTTGGTGAATAGTTTTACGGCGTCTGCGATGGGTTGTAGGAGTCCGTAGGGTCCTACGATGTTGGGTCCTTTTCGGAGTTGTATGTAGCCTAGTACTTTCCGTTCCACTAATGTTAGGAAAGCTACGGCGAGGAGAATTGGGATAATTAGTGAGATGATATTAATTATAAACATAGTGTTAGGGAGAGGAGTTGAACCTCTGAAGATAAAGGTTTAAGTTTTATGCAATTGCCGGGCTCTGCCACCCTAACAAGTCCTGTTTCTTGGACTCATGGGGGATTAGACTGGTTAGATTGAGATTATATCATCTATTAGTCTTAAGGCGCCTGTGTTGAGGTGGGCCTTGTTTCTCTTGTCCTTTCGTACTGGGAGGAACTGGTTAATAGATAGAAACCGACCTGGATTACTCCGGTCTGAACTCAGATCACGTAGGACTTTAATCGTTGAACAAACGAACCCTTAATAGCTGCTGCACCATTAGGATGTCCTGATCCAACATCGAGGTCGTAAACCCTATTGTCGATATGGACTCTCGAATAGGATTGCGCTGTTATCCCTAGGGTAACTTGTTCCGTTGATCAAAAAAATTTTTGGATCAATTAATGATGTGGCACTTTGACTGGTTTGTCTTAGTTTATATCACTCGGAGGTTGTTTTATTCTCCGAGGTCACCCCAACCTAAATTGTTAACTCATTATAGAAGTTTTTATTCCCTGTTGGTTGACTGGATTTGTTCTGTTGAGTTAGTTAATTAAAGCTCCATAGGGTCTTCTCGTCTTATTATTCTATTCCCGCCTCTTCACGGGAAGGTCAATTTCACTGATTGGAAGTAAGAGACAGTTAAACCCTCGTGTGGCCGTTCATACAAGTCCTTATTTATAGAACAAATGATTATGCTACCTTTGCACGGTCAGGATACCGCGGCCGTTTAACTTACGTCACTGGGCAGGCAGTGCCTCCAATACTAGTAATGCTGGAGGTGATGTTTTTGGTAAACAGGCGGGGTTTGTGTTTGCCGAGTTCCTTTTACTTCTTTTAATCTTTCCTTGGTTGCATTCCTGTGTTGGCTTAACAATTGGTTTGATAGGTACATTAATTAGTTAGTTAGTTTTATCTTGTTGTTAACTATCAGCGGATATCCGTTTCGGCTATAAGTTTATGCAAGGAGAAAAGGTTTCTTGTTACTCATATTAGCATTGTCTCTTCTATAATTGAATAGATTGACCCAGTAGTACGTTAGGAGTTGTTTTGAGTTTTTTTGGTATTATGTTGATTGAATTGTTGAGCTTTAACGCTTTCTTAATTGATGGCTGCTTTTAGGCCTACTATGGTCTTATTTGTGTTTACTCTCTAAGTAAGGTTGTATCCTTGATCTAAAAAGCTGTACCTTTTTAGATTATATTTTAAGCTTACATTAAAATTCTTGGGGTTTTAGGTAAGTTTAAAGTTGAACTGAAATTCTATTCTGGGTAACCAGCTATCACCAGGCTCGTTAGGCTTTTCACCTCTACCTGCAAATCTTCTCACTATTTTGCCACATAGATGAGTTCATCCCAGGGGATTGTTCGTAGGTAGCTCGTCTGGTTTCGGGGGGCTTAGCTTAAGTTCTCTTTGTTAAGTTGTTCTAGCTAACTCATTATGCAAAAGGTAGAAGGGGTAATCTTTGCTATTTTTTACTTTGAATTCTCTTTCATCTTTCCCTTGCGGTACTGTCTCTATAGCTCCGGTTAAAATTTCTATCTCCTATACTTTAATGTATGACTAAATGTTTTGTTTGATGCTTGCTTTGTAGTTAAGTTGTTTGTTATTTGGGCTAGCTTTAGTTCAAAGTGGTCATTGGATGTGAAATCTTCTGGGTGTAAGCCAGACGCTTTGTTTAAGCTACACTTTGATTTATCCAAGCACACTTTCCAGTATGCTTACCTTGTTACGACTTATCTCCTCTATATGTTTTGTGTTGGTTTTATGTAGCTTGTAGCATTTATTTGAGGAGGGTGACGGGCGGTGTGTGCGTGCTTCATGGCCCGGTTCAGCTAAGCTCTCTATTCTTAGCTTACTACTAAATCCACCTTTAGTTTGTCAATTTCATGAAAACTTTCGTATGGTTGTTCTAATTTAGAAAATGTAGCCCATTTCTTCCCACTCCATAGGTTACACCTTGACCTAACTTTTTTATGTAGTGATTATTGTGCTTACTTTTGTTCCTTTTAAGGGTTTGCTGAAGATGGCGGTATATAGACTGTATTAGCAAGGAGTGGTGAGGTTTATCGGGGTTTATCGATTATAGAACAGGCTCCTCTAGAGGGGTGTGAAGCACCGCCAAGTCCTTTGAGTTTTAAGCTGTTGCTAGTAGTTCTCTGGCGAATAATTTTGTTACGTGAATTATTTATGTTTAGGGCTAAGCATAGTGGGGTATCTAATCCCAGTTTGGGTCTTAGCTATCGTGCAGTCAGAATTAGTAAAGTCACTTTCGTAGTTTATTTTATGTTAACGGTAGCTTTTTACGGCTTGGTTAGGTTTTAGCTTTAGTGTGGGCTGATCTTTAACACGCTTTACGCCGAGGGCCTATTAGTTTGGGTTAATCGTATGACCGCGGTGGCTGGCACGAAATTTACCAACCCTAGAGGTTTAATATAGCTTAGTCGAACTTTCGTTCATAGCTTAATTTTTATTACTGCTGTATCCCGTGGGGGTGTGGTTGAGCAAGGCGTTGTAAGCTACTTGTTTAGTGCGCTTGATACCCGCTCCTTTTAATCGACTATTGGGATTTGGAGGGCATTTTCACCGGGGCGCGGAGGCTTGCATGTATAATCTTATTAAAAACTAATAGGAAGGCCAGGACCAAACCTTTGTGTTTATGGAGCCTTATGGCTCATCTAGGCATTTTCAGTGCCTTGCTTTGGCTTATTAAGCTACATTAAC